CTTCTTTTGTGGCATATCTTCCTTAAGGATTCATCCAATGGAATCCCAACTCCCTTTCTTTTGGATTTCCTTTCTATTTAGATAGGGTATAGACCTAATTCTTATACAAAGAAAATTCTTCCGCTTCACTTTGTTTTGCTTTCCCTGGAATCTCTAGAAAAAACAATTGCTCTATCCTTTATTTAAGGATAGTCAGAGACTATTAAATAAAAAAGAAAATACTTACTATTAATTAATTCGATTAGAATCTAATTGAAATAGGATGACTAATGTATGCAGCCTAATGAGGAAGAATACTAAAAAAAAGAACACTATTTCAGAATTATGAAACAAAATATCCAGTTTTATTATTTACTCTTTCTTTTTTTTTTTTCGATTTTTTCTATTTAATTAAATTAAAGTAAATTCAAATTAAAGTGTATCCATTTAGATAATGTATATTTTTATCTACTATTAATATACTTCAAACAAAATACGAATTCACAAAATGGAGAAAATCATTGGAGTCATTCTAGGAAAGTCTAGGGACTTAGAGCATATCCTAGTTGAAGGAGGATGGAATTCAAATCAGGTAAGAGATCTTCCTTCTATTGATTTGAAGGAAATTCTTTTTTCTTTTCTTGTCTCTATGATTTTCGATGAATGAGCCTATGGTAAAGCTTTTATCTCTATTCTATGGGGCAAATGACCGTCGAAGTACTAATAAAGAAAAGCAAATTATACTAAAAGAAACATTGGATATCCATCCTAAAATCTAAAAAAAGACATATACATTAGGGCTATACGGATTCGAACCGTAGACCTTCTCGGTAAAACAGATCAAACGGATTATTATCGAAATGATTCGAACTGTTTCAAAGACCCAACATGCATTTTTCTGCATTGGGCTCTTTCATCAACTGGATGTGATGTAAAGATCAGTTAATCTACCATAGTTTTTCTTTACGGAAAGATAATAAGATGGCTCCCTGTGCTCTGATTGATTATTTGTATTATCATCTATCTAGGAGCAATACCAAAGTGTTTCAAAGGAGGATTACCTTGACTTAGGTATGCCTCGGGCTTAAATGAAATCAACCTAAGTGAAATGGAGTCTCTATCGTTCCGCCGCAAGAGTTGACTATGAGACTTCATACACCTTAAAGTTCATAGAACGAAAAGAAGTTTTTTGGAGGCCCTTATCCTCATTACGCCTAGCATTGAGTGGGCTGGATATTCACCTTATCAACTAGCAAATCAATAGGGTTCTATTTGATTAGGCACCTGAATTGGCACCTGAATCGGACTGAACCGACTGTTTGTCAGGCTACTGTTCTCCTATTCTTTCGAATCCATGAAGTAAGACATTGATTTTGCAATAAGATCTGTTATGTTCATTGCATAATAAGTTCCCTTGAAAAGCATTGGCGCACGTGTAAGCGAGTTGCTCTACCGAACTGAGCTATAGCCCTTATCAGAAATATCTTAACATATATAGAATTTCTTGTCAAGATGAATATTCTCTAATGCTGAAGGATATCACTTTGATTTGTTTACTATATTTACTATATAACATAATAACATACCCATAAATAACATACCAATAACGGATCGGTATTGCTTATAAAAAGGATTCGATCTATAATCGATCGAAGTAATGTGGATTCTTTTATGGTGATAAATTGCCTACTTAACTCAGTGGTTAGAGTACTGCTTTCATACGGCGGGAGTCATTGGTTCAAATCCAATAGTAGGTAGGTAGAAAAATTCTTAGATAGCATTGGACTTACTTCGCTTCGCTATCTAATAACTTTTTCTACCCCTCTTTCCTTTTTCTTTGTATCAATGAAACCTTTGGATTGTCTTCAATTGGATGGGGGAATCCAATTGACAGCCTCGACTCGTATCCTAGCTCGTCTGAGAGCTAGCTTTGCTTGAACCAATTCTTTCGTACCCTCAGCTTTACCCAAGTTAGCTTCGGCTATTTCAAGTGCCTCTTGAGCTTCTTCTGCATCAATGTCACTACCCAGTTCTGCATCATTCCCTAAAATAATGATCTCATTATTAACTATTCTCGCAAAACCGCTCCACAGAACCGCTGTTAACCATTGGTCGTTGAGGAGGCGTATTCTCAAAGGACCCATATCTACAGCTGTGTTAATGGGGGCGTGGTTTGGTAATACACCAATTTGCCCACTATTAGTAGATAAAATGATTTCTTTCACTTCACAATCCCAAATAATTCGTTTAGGAGTCAGTACATAAAGATTTAATTTCATTTCTTCAATTCGCTCTCCTCTTCTAATTTTATAGCTTTCGTGCTAGCTTCATCGATGTTTCCCACCAAATAAAAAGCCTGTTCGGGTAGGCCATCTAATTCTCCGGAAAGGATTAGTTGAAATCCCCTAATTGTTTCTGCAAGACCAACATACTTTCCTGGAGAACCGGTAAAAACTTCTGCCACAAAGAACGGTTGTGATAAGAACCGCTCAATTTTTCGTGCTCTTGCTACAGTTAAACGATCCTCCTCCGATAGTTCATCCAACCCAAGAATTGCGATAATGTCCTGAAGCTCTTTGTAACGTTGTAAAGTTTCCTTAACTCTTTGCGCAGTTTCATAATGTTCGTTGCCAACGATCCGAGGCTGTAACATAGTTGAGGTTGAATCTAAAGGATCTACTGCGGGATAAATACCCTTGGAAGCTAATCCTCTGGAAAGTACAGTAGTAGCGTCCAAATGTGCAAATGTTGTGGCAGGAGCAGGGTCAGTCAAATCGTCCGCAGGTACATAAACTGCTTGGATCGAAGTTATAGATCCCTTTTTGGTAGAAGTAATTCTTTCTTGCAAAGAACCCATTTCTGTACTAAGGGTAGGTTGATAACCCACTGCGGAGGGCATTCGCCCTAATAAGGCGGATACCTCCGATCCTGCTTGAACAAAACGAAAGATATTATCGATGAATAAAAGCACGTCTTGCTTATTAACATCTCGGAAATATTCTGCCATAGTTAGGGCAGTTAAACCAACTCTCATACGAGCTCCCGGCGGTTCATTCATTTGGCCATAGACTAGAGCTACCTTTGATTCCTCAATATTTTTTTCATTAATTACTCCGGATTCCTTCATTTCCATATAAAGATCATTTCCTTCACGAGTCCGTTCCCCGACTCCGCCAAATACAGATACGCCCCCGTGAGCTTTAGCAATGTTATTGATTAATTCCATGATGAGTACTGTTTTACCTACTCCCGCCCCTCCAAATAGTCCGATTTTTCCTCCACGCCGATAAGGAGCTAAAAGATCGACCACCTTAATACCTGTTTCAAAGATAGATAATTTCGTATCTAACTCGATAAAGGCAGGCGCGGATCTGTGAATAGGGAATGTTGCACTAGTATCTACAGGACCCAAATTGTCAATAGGCTCCCCAAGAACGTTAAAAATTCGTCCGAGAGTAGTTCCACCGACTGGAACACTGAGAGGAGCTCCCGTGTCAATCACTTCCATTCCTCTCATCAACCCGTCTGTAGCACTCATAGCTACAGCTCTAACTCGATTATTTCCCAATAATTGTTGTACCTCACAAGTCACATTAATTTGCTTATCAGCAGTGTCTCGACTCTTGACTATCAAAGCGTTATAAATATAAGGCAACTTGCCCGGAGGAAAAGTGATATCCAGCACAGGTCCGATAATTTGATCAATACGCCCTGCGCTTTTTTCTTCAATTGTAGAAACCCCGGGACGCGAAGTAGTAGGATTGGTTTTCATAATTATCACATAATTGTCAAAAAAAAAGCAAAATTTCTTTTTTTTTGTTGAAAAATGCCAAATCAAATCAAAAAAAAAATATCCAAAAATCCAAAAGTCAAAAGGAAATGAATTAGTTAATTCAAAAAATAAAGAAAAGGGGACTAGTACTTGATTTCGTTGCCCAAGCGAATCCCATTCAATCGTTTACTCATGGAATGAGTCCGTTGGAAAGTTCAATCAATCTTTTTTTTCATATACATTTCACCTTTTGTGAAGGATCTGTGCCTACTCTACTTTCCTACCTAGGACTTCGATATATAAAATATATACTACTGTGAAGCATAGATTGCTGTCAACTTAAGAACTTCTAAAATTCTAAAATAAGATTAGGGATTGGTTTGGGTTGCGCTATATCTATCAAAAAGTATACAATAATGATGGATTTGGTGAATCAAATCCATGGTTTAATAACAAACCATGTTAACTTACCACAACAACAAATCAATTCTTATTGAATTCTTAGAGTAGAATTACTATAAGATAGAACGTACACAGGGTGTACGCTTTATATACGAATGAAACATATTCATTAACTTAAGCATACTCTCTTTTTTATTTAATCAGTTAATATTAATTGAATATCCTTCTTTTTAAATTAAGATTTTTGCAAAGGTTTGATTTACGCCTAATGCATATCGAGTAGACCCTGTCATTGCGAGAATTCTTAATTCATGAGTTGTAGGGAGGGACTTATGTCACCACAAACAGAAACTAAAGCAAGTGTTGGATTTAAAGCCGGTGTTAAGGATTATAAATTGACTTATTACACCCCGGAGTACGAAACCAAGGATACTGATATCTTGGCAGCATTCCGAGTAACTCCTCAGCCCGGGGTTCCGCCTGAAGAAGCAGGGGCTGCAGTAGCTGCGGAATCTTCTACTGGTACATGGACAACTGTTTGGACTGATGGACTTACCAGTCTTGATCGTTACAAAGGACGATGCTATCACATCGAGCCCGTTCCTGGGGAGGAAAGTCAATATATCTGTTATGTAGCTTATCCATTAGACCTATTTGAAGAGGGTTCTGTTACTAACATGTTTACTTCCATTGTGGGTAACGTATTTGGTTTCAAAGCCCTACGCGCTCTACGTTTGGAGGATCTACGAATTCCTCCTACTTATTCAAAAACTTTCCAAGGCCCGCCTCATGGTATCCAAGTTGAAAGGGATAAGTTGAACAAGTATGGTCGTCCTTTATTGGGATGTACTATTAAACCCAAATTGGGATTATCCGCGAAAAATTACGGTAGAGCGTGTTATGAGTGTCTACGCGGTGGACTTGATTTTACCAAAGATGATGAAAACGTAAACTCACAACCATTTATGCGCTGGAGAGACCGTTTTGTCTTTTGTGCCGAAGCTATTTATAAAGCACAGGCCGAAACCGGTGAAATCAAGGGGCATTACTTGAATGCGACTGCAGGTACATGCGAAGAAATGATTAAGAGAGCTGTATTTGCGAGGGAATTAGGGGTTCCTATTGTAATGCATGACTACTTAACCGGAGGATTCACCGCAAATACTAGTTTGTCTCATTATTGCCGCGACAACGGCCTACTTCTTCACATTCACCGAGCAATGCATGCAGTTATTGATAGACAGAAAAATCATGGTATGCATTTCCGTGTATTAGCTAAAGCATTGCGTATGTCTGGGGGAGATCATATCCACTCCGGTACAGTAGTAGGTAAGTTAGAAGGGGAACGCGAAATGACTTTAGGTTTTGTTGATCTATTGCGCGATGATTTTATTGAAAAGGATCGTGCTCGCGGTATCTTTTTCACTCAGGATTGGGTATCCATGCCAGGTGTTATACCGGTTGCTTCAGGGGGTATTCATGTTTGGCATATGCCAGCTCTGACCGAAATCTTTGGAGACGATTCCGTATTACAATTTGGTGGAGGAACTTTAGGACACCCTTGGGGGAATGCACCTGGTGCAGCAGCTAATCGGGTGGCTTTAGAAGCTTGTGTACAAGCTCGTAACGAAGGGCGCGATCTTGCTCGTGAAGGTAATGAAATTATCCGACAAGCTTGCAAATGGAGTCCTGAACTAGCCGCAGCTTGTGAAGTATGGAAGGCGATCAAATTCGATTTCGAGCCGGTAGATACCATTTGATTAAGTAGATATAAAGAAGGTTTAAACAAAAAAGAAGCAAAATAGAAAGAAAAAATTCATTTACGAAATGCAGTAATTCTTCCTTATTCTTCTAATTGATTGCAATTAAATTCGGCTCAATCTTTTTTTTAGAAAAAAAAAAAGATTGAGCCGAATTTAAATAGATCTTGATATGATTATGAAACTTGACAAATCGAGATTCTTCTATTCTATATATCTAGAATATAGAAAGATATAATACAATAAACAAATAAAAAGAAAAATAGAGTATTATCATACGATAATGGAATCAAATACGGAGTATTTACAGAAAAGAGCCTTCGTTTATTGGGAAAGAATCAATATACTTCTAATGTCGAATCGGGATTCACTAAGACATACGTCTGTAATGCATTGTATGTCCCAGAATAGGTCCCATTCTTCTACCCTTTCCGGGTAGTCGATGGCTATTCACAGCTACTACCTTAACACCAAAGAAGAGTTCGACCCAATGCTTTATGTATGATCATTACCCTTCAACCGGGCTATTCTATTCCACTTCTACTTTTTCATTAAATTTAATGAATGAAATTAAAGGGTATTCTGAAAAAGGTATTTCTTTCATTTTCACAATTGCTTTCTTTTGAATCCAATTTTAAGTTTGATTAGAAGGATAGAAAGGTCATGAGAGTGGGAAAAGCAAAATCTAAATTTTTTAATTAGTTTCCCTTTTTTGCAATTTTCTTATTATTCATTCCATTCATTTTTTTCTTTTTCAAACTAAAAAATACAATAGTCAATATTCCTTATAATAGATATACTTAATTATATCTTAAGAATCTTAAGATATATTTCGAATAGATAGAAATAGTAAATTTGAATTGAGACATCTATTCTATGACGGATTTTCCCTCTATTTTCGTGCCTTTAACAGGCTTAGTATTGCCGGCATTTGGAATGGCTTTTTTATTTCTTTATCTGCAGGAAAATAAAATTGTCTAGAATGGGTGGGGCAAAATTTTCTCAATGTATTTTCAGGATCATAATACAGATATTTTTTAGTGTAAGTAATATAATAGGGTACGTAGCTCTTTATACACACAAATGAAAAACGTCTATGGATGCAGATAGGCTACAAGCATAAATGCATCCATATGCGTAGCCGAGTATAGTGAAGTGGATCCACGAATTTTTTTTGAATAGAAAATCAATGTATCTAACCAATTTTTTTCACAGGAGTACTAGCTGCTGAAGGTGATTTCAGAATCAATGAAGGTGATTTCAGAATCAAAAAAAGTAAAGTCAAAATCATTTAGCTTATTCTCTCAATTTCAATTAACCGCTGTTGGATTTAGTATATCTAATATGAATTGGCGATCAGAACACATATGGATAGAACTCCTAAAAGGTTCTCGAAAAAGAGGTAATTTTTTCTGGGCCTGTATTCTTTTTCTAGGTTCATTGGGATTCTTAACGGTTGGGGCTTCCAGTTATCTTGGTAAGAATATGATATCCGTATTTCCATCTCAACAAATTCTTTTTTTTCCACAGGGGATCGTGATGTCTTTCTACGGAATCGCGGGTCTATTCATTAGCTCCTATTTGTGGTGCACTATTTTGTGGAATGTAGGAAGTGGTTATGACCGATTCGATAGAAAAGAGGGAATAGTGTGCATTTTTCGTTGGGGATTCCCTGGAATAAAACGTCGCGTTTTCTTTCGATTCCTTGTGCGGGATATCCAATCACTTAGAATTCAGGTTAAAGAGGGTCTTTATCCTCGTCGTATCCTTTATATGGAAATCCGGGGCCATGGGGTCATTCCCTTGACTCGTACTGATGAGAAGTTTTTTACTCCACGAGAAATTGAACAAAAAGCTGCCGAATTAGCCTATTTCTTGCGCGTACCAATTGAAGTATTTTGAGTGCCAATTGCAATTTTTTTTTTCAATTGTAAGGGGATTCCCAAGTATTTATCTAAAGGAAGGAACAAACTCGGATAAGAGAAAATTGCTTCTAATTTGTTTTGTCCAAGTGAGATATATGGCATAATTTAGATCTAAGAAAGAACCCAATAGAAAGAAATTCCACTAATATACAAAAAGAGAAATAGATATAAACACAAGGTCTCAAACCTTGTTATAGAATTTTTGTTTTGCTTCAAAGAAAAGAACTATCATATAGAGTCAGCGAATGAAATAGAGTCAGCGAATGAAGTGGATTCATTAACAACTCAATTTACAGATCAAAAATGAAAAAAAAGAAAGCATTGCCTTCTTTCCTATATCTTGTATTTATCCTACTTTTACCCTGGGTAGTTTCTTTCTCTTTTAACAAATGTCTGGAACTTTGGATTAAGAATTGGTGGAATACCAGGCAATCCGAAACTCTCTTAACTGATATTCAAGAGAAAAGGATTCTAGAAGGATTTATAGAATTAGAAGAACTTTTTTTCTTGGACGAAATGATAAAAGAGAAACCGAAGACACATGTACAAAAACCTCCTATAGGAATACACAAGGAAATAATACAATTGGCCGAAATAGATAATGAGGATCATCTCCATATCATTTTGCATTTCTCGACGAATCTAATCTGTTTGGCTATTCTAAGTGGTTCTTTTTTTCTGGGTAAAGAGGAACTTGTCATTTTGAATTCTTGGGTTCAGGAATTCTTCTATAACTTAAATGACTCAACAAAAGCTTTTTTTATTCTTTTAGTCACAGATTTTTTTGTTGGATTTCACTCCACCCGCGGTTGGGAACTACTAATTCGTTGGGTCTACAACGATCTTGGATGGGCTCCTAACGAGCAAATTTTCACTATTTTTGTTTGTAGTTTTCCCGTGATTCTAGACACGTTTTTGAAATTTTGGGTCTTTTTTTGTTTAAACCGTCTATCTCCTTCGCTTGTAGTAATTTATTATTCAATTAGTGAAGCATAAACTCACTTATTGGATTTCTTAATATTAATCAAATTCGCGTCTTTCTTCCTTTAGAAGGAAAGCGTTTTCCTTTTTAGCAAAATTCTTTCTATTTCTACCTGCTCAAGGTATTCATCATTCCAGTACAACTATTGCAGTAGAATGACAACAGACTCGTGTATAGGGAACTAGATTAGGTTAGCTACCTATCTAATTTATTGTAGAAATTCCGGGATCCGCGATTGGACATGGAAAATAGAAATACTTTTTCTTGGTTAAAGGAACAGATGATTCGATCGATTTCTGTATCGATCATGATATACGTAATAACTCGGACATCCATTTCAAATGCATATCCCATTTTTGCGCAGCAGGGTTATGAAAACCCGCGGGAAGCAACTGGACGAATTGTATGTGCTAATTGCCATTTAGCTAATAAGCCCGTGGATATTGAAGTTCCCCAAGCTGTGCTTCCCGATACTGTATTTGAGGCAGTTCTTCGAATCCCTTATGATATGCAGCTGAAACAAGTTCTTGCTAATGGGAAAAAGGGAGGGTTGAATGTAGGTGCTGTTCTTATTTTGCCCGAGGGATTCGAATTAGCGCCGCCCGACCGTATTTCTCCTGAGTTGAAAGAAAAGATAGGAAATCTATCTTTTCAGAGTTATCGTCCCAATAAAAAAAATATTCTTGTGATAGGCCCTGTTCCCGGTAAGAAATATAGTGAAATTGTCTTTCCCATTCTTTCCCCCGATCCCGCTACGAAAAAAGACGTTCATTTCTTAAAATATCCCATATATGTAGGGGGAAACCGAGGAAGGGGACAAATCTATCCTGATGGTAGCAAGAGTAACAATACGGTTTATAATGCTACGTCAACAGGCATAGTAAAAAAAATACTACGTAAAGAAAAGGGGGGATATGAAATATCCATCGTCGATGCGTCGGATGGACGCCAAGTGATTGATATTATACCTCCTGGGCCAGAACTTCTTGTTTCAGAGGGGGAATCGATCAAGCTTGATCAACCATTAACAAGCAATCCTAATGTGGGCGGGTTTGGTCAGGGGGATGCAGAAATAGTGCTTCAGGATCCATTGCGCGTCCAAGGCCTTTTGTTCTTCTTCGCATCTGTTATTTTGGCACAAGTTTTTTTGGTTCTCAAAAAGAAACAGTTTGAAAAAGTT